TTGTATCACAACAAATTCAAAGAAAGAACCCATTATTTGAATGAAGTGAAGTGCCAAACTTGTGGGCGGGGATAAATAGATCTATTTATCTACGATCGAATTATATTTGTTCGATACACTGTTGTCAATATGATTGTCAATTTTGAATATAAATGTTGAGAAAAAAATAAAGAATAGTTGAGAAAAGAATAAAGAATATAAAAAAGACTATAAAAAAATACAATGAAAAAAGAATTAAGTCAATTTCTTTTTTTATTATTTTATTAATTATTATTTTTTTTTTTTTTTATTAATTATTATTATTATATTAATTATTATTAATATTTTATATTTTTATATGTTATTTTATCTGTTATGTTATTTTATCTGTTTTTTTTATCTTATTTTATGTTATTTTTTTAAATGCAATTACTTCATTTATTCAATTGATCTTTTTTCTCTATATTTTATATCAATAAAATTAGCTCAATAAAATTTGGTTTTGTTGGTATAGAACACGGTATTCTATAGTAGCAATATTCTATAGTAGCAAAGCAATAAGAAATACGAATAATAAATAAAGTATGAATAGAACAAAAGAGGGGGGAGGAAATAATAAAGAAAAATTTATACAAAGCTAGATATGAGTCATCCACACCCTCTTTTTTGTATTTCATTAATTGAATTTTGTTTGATTAAGACTAAGTTCCGTAAAAACCCCCGCCTTCTTTAAAATATCATGAACAGTTCCTGTGGGTTGAGCTCCTTTTTCAAGGAAATAGAGAATAGCGGGAACATTTAAATAGGTTTGATTATTTATCGGATCATAAAAACCCACTTTTCGAAGATCTCTTCCCTCTCTTCGGGATCGAACATCAATTGCAACGATTCGATAAACGGCTCATTGGGATAGATGTAGTTAAATAATACCCCCCCCCCTAGAAACGTATAAGAAGTTTTCTCCTCGTACGGCTCGAGAAAAAAATGATTAAAAGTTATGTCTATGTATGGAATTAGAATGTCAAAAAGATCCATAAACCCAGCAAATCAATTAGACATTTAAACCTGTCTTTTTTTTCGAAAAAAAAAAAAAGAAGAAAAAAGCATTCGTACTCTCATAACTCAAGTCAAATAACTCTCAAAATGCTCAAAAAAAAAATCCTTAGGCATTCTTTTATTGAGTGGTCTCTAACCCCTTTTTTTTGTCTCGTTTAGAATCTATTTCGATTCTTCATTTTGATCTAGTTGGTGAGACAATTGAAAAGGGTATTTCCTTGTTCTAGGATCCTTTATCTTTGCCTTGAATCATTGGGTTTAGACATTACTTCGGCGATATTTAATCATTTCAAAAATGGCAGCAACATGCCCCTTTTTCTCTCTTTTTTTCTTTCTCTCAAAGAATCATATGAACGATTAATTCCCGCATGATACACTTTTGATCGAAAGAGTTTTACCAATTCCAACAATTTTTCTTTTTGATTTGAAAATAGTTTGAATCGGAGCCTTTCGATTTCTATATCAAAAATAGACTTACGAAGTTGTTCCAACTTATTGATTTCCATTAACTAACCCTAGATCCTTGCCCCTGAAAAATGGATGTTTCTCTTCGAGCTCCATCCTGTACTATTTACATTACAACCCAACAAAAAGACGGATTATAATAGAACAGAACAAAGGATGTCGAGCCAAAAGCACCTTCATTTCTACATAATGGAAAGTGGTGGGTTTTGACATCCACAGCCGATCATGTCCTTCAAGTCGCACGTTGCTTTCTACCACATCGTTTCAAACGAAGTTTTACCATAACATTCCTCTAGTTTGGAACATTGATTCAATTATGGAATCATGAATAGTCATTGGTTCAGTCGATACATAGTAATCTATCTATACTTCTTCCTTCTATATGAAATAAATAGATAATTTAGGAAGAAAAAGCCTCAATAAGAATTCAAATTAACCCATATTGTATTGTATGAATGCAATATATATATATATATTTTGACTTTGATTATAATTATATATTATAATTATACTTTTCTATTCTAAAAAAAAAAAATTAAGAATATCATTAATAATAAGAATATCACGAATATTATAAATAACACAAATAAACTAATCTTTTTGAATCTACCTTGCATCTTCAAATAACTCGATAGATCAAATAACTCGATAGAATAGATTCGCCAATCTCACAGTTCTTCGAGTGCCAATCTTAAGCAATTATTAAAAATCAAAAGCAAGAATCACATTTTCTCCAATATTTGACTCTTAGAAAGAAGGTTGTTAAAAAAAAAAGAGCAATTTAGATTCGGATATCGTTATTCTGATATATAAAAGAGTATGCTCTGGGACGGAAGGATTCGAACCTCCGAATAGCGGGACCAAAACCCGTTGCCTTACCACTTGGCCACGCCCCATTTTGATTTCTATTTGAAACTACTAAACACTAATATGGGTATTCCTTGTTCGTCAATTCCAGTTCCAAATAGCTATGGAATAGATTAGATTCTTGCTAGGATTT